GCAGAACAAAAGCAATGAGAAGGCAGGAACTCCAACCATAACTAATCCACCCGCCTCTTCAACATCTCCATTTCCCATTCCATCTCTGGGATCCAATGTTTCTTCACCGGGCCCGCCCGATCCCATTCCAATGTCTAGCGATCTAAGCCCGAAAGCATGGAATCACCATCATTCTCCATATGACCCGATAGCAACACCAGGATCCCAATCCAAGTATTTCCTCTCTCCTGGCAATCCAGCAAAGAAAGGAGGGGAGAACCCCGGTATCTATCTACTGGTCATCCAAATGAGGGCTTCTAGCTCCGAGGGTTAGGATCAAGGGAGCGGTCGAGCCAGCCTTCGGCTTCCTTCCCAGCTATGATTCTGGGAAGTATGGTATCCGCTCTCTTTGGTCGTGTTGTTTCTTATAGTTGGGTGGTCGCGGGTTTGGTGCAAAGATTATCTCATTATGTAGTACCAGGATCGTCATCTGTCTCAGTGCCACCGAACTCGCACTTTCTCAAAGAGATTTTCAACGAAAGACCAGATTGGGTTGGTGTTCAGCGACGAGTCTCCCCCATATCTCTTAGCGGAGTGAAAGCAGCTTGGAACACAACCGAGGAGAAGGAGATCCTAAGACTATCCCGGAAAGTCTTAGCGTCCGCTTTGGTACCGCCAGGGTTCTTGTTATTTCAATACCGTCATCGTAGCGAGAGGAATAATATAAGAAAGCTCCATCGATCTCGTTTTTAATGCGACCCATGGATCAGAAAATACCTAATAAGAGCGATTCCGTGGGCCTACTTTCCTTTCCGAGTAACTGACAGTCACAAGACTTGGAAACGACCAAAAGAAGGAAGAAAGGGCAAATTCCTATTCGTCCATCAATAAGAGGAGCGTGAGGCTATCGCGGTCCACTAATCATATGGAATTTCATCCCACAACTGAGAAAACAGCAAATCTTAGGGTGCTATCTGAGCCGCAGGGGATGAGAATTCATCTATTGATTTCACATGCACCTGAATCTATCTATTGAGAGGATATTTTCAGTGAAAGCCGGGAGTGGGAACGCAGCAAGGTCATCCTCTCTTTTTAAACAACCATTTTAGTCTTATTTCTTCAAAAGGAAAATCAGAGTCTTTGTTGCCTCGGTTGTCTACCTAAGTTGCTAGATTGGGCAGGCGGAATTGCTAAATACCAGATGAGTCCCATCGTGCTATCAGAGGCTACATGCCCTTAAATTACTCGAAATCCGGAAAATGGCACTAGAGCTCCACCTTTTTGTCTTTCTGATCGACCTGAAGCGTGGGCATCGTCCTTTGCCATAAGCGATTCTCGAAGATTATCGCATTCGATTCAAGGAGATGAAGACTGTACCTTCGACCGCTGAGAAGTGGATTCAAACTACGGATACGCAGCCCTACTAATAGCTAATATAAGGGGCGGAGACCAGCAACTTTTTTAACAGCACACAAGCTATATCTTCACGTCCATGAGAACCAACGAAAAAAGTTAGAAACAATTCATCCCTTCATGTTTGAAGCTCTTAAATTACCTTTAGCCTCTCCCCGGTTCTATGTACCAGCCCCCTCGAATCAGAGAAGGAACCGAGAGACGCAGGAATCAAAGTCAAATTCACACTCATACGGGAAAACCATCCCAACAAGATGCTCAGTCTCACCTGCAATTGCTGGATCAATCAGCCCCGGTTGATACCTTGGCAATGGGCAATGCCCCCTCTCGACCAACCTAACTAAGCAAGATGACATACCAGGATGTAAACCTCGAATCAACACATCGGCATGCATCTCCGAGAATCGACACATTTTACGAGAATCAACACATTGGAAGTCTTGCGGGGAAGTGACACAACATCAACATCTGTAATAGAGGGGTATAGCGTTGAAGCTACCTATCGATGAAAGGCAGGAAAGAGCCATCGCAGTTACTTTAACTCGGGAACAACTCGTATTCCTATTCTTCTCTCCAGCATACCATTTATAGTCTATCTATTGGAAAACTCATTCTCTTGACAGCAACGCCCGGGCAGACCTGTTAAGCTGTTACCCGGACGACAGAACTATGTATGCTCTGTATTATCGGAAAGCCATCCTTCTAGCAGGAATAAGAGTTGATCCTACATCCAGGCACTAAGACATCCAATCGAAGAAAGTGGAAGTCATGAAGGAGAGGAAGCGGAAGCTAATAACAAAAGGAAGAGAAGAAGCGAAAACTCCTATCCGATCAATGAAAGGAATGACTAAATGCCAAAGGCACTGAAGTGAAGGTTCAACGGAATCCAGAAATGGTTCTGACCTTTATCCCCAACCCCACAATGATTGATTCTGGAAAAAAAAAGCTTCGACTAATACAGAAAAAAACAAAAAGGTAATTTAAAAAATGCTTAACTCATGCCGATTCCACAAGTGTATTTCACAAAATTGCCTTACTGGCTATTACTGACATAGGGCCATCTATTAGTGAAATAGTACTGGAAATCGCTAGAAATAAAGTACGAACTGAAAAGTCACATCATCTGAAGCAGCAGCCTCGATTTGAGACCTAATTTGATACGGGATTGGCGACTGGAATTGAACAAACAACTTTGACTGTTTACGAGAGGAATCCTTTATCCCCCCTGAAACCAGGGAATTACTAATAAGACTCATTCTAATACTGGAGTTAAAGCTCCTACTTCGAAGTAAGCCTATTGGTTTGGTTGTTTCGAAGCTTAGTAGCTTGCTTGTGCGTGTTGCTTACTTGCGTGTGAAAGGGGGTACGCGGATTTGGGCTGCTAAGTGGAACCAGACCATTCCACTTGCCATTTGCACTCTCCTAGGGTGCGATCGTAGGGAGCTTGCTTTGAATCAGCAAATCCTTGTTTTTAGTTATTTGGTTAAGCGTGAGCAGCGTGGGCATGAAGCTAGCAGCAGCGAGCGGAGCAAGAAAAGCGAAACGAGCCCATCAGAGAAAGCCGTTGCGCGCTAGCCTTTTTCCGCAGGCTGCTCTGCTAGTTGTAGCGCGCTAGCGCGCGTACTCTTCTCATCGAGAGTAGGTTCTTTTCAGGTACAAAAAGAAAATCAACATTGGATACCTCTTCTTTCCGTTTTCCAACAGCAATTACACATTCCCTCGGCCTCTGATTACAGTCGAAGTGCCATTGCCCATATATGAAGAACTTAGTTCTTCAATCATATCTGCACCAAATTCTGCCTTTCGGAAGAAAATCTGATGCGAGGACCCGATCCACCAACTATCTGAAATGTTGGCAAACAGGGCCATAGTAGTGACCAACACTACCTTTTCCTGATCATCATGGGTTTTCCCTTTGCCCTTCTTTTATGGGCACTCAAAACTCAAGTGACCTTTCGGACCAACACTCTTTGTTTTTCAGGTCCTTCTGCACTCACTTTGTGCTTATTCTTCTTTTGTTTTGAAACATATTATTTTGCGCAGCATTAGTCTTTTCTGACTGCTGTTCAAATCTCTTTTCAGCTTCTGCCTAAAAAAAATGGTCAGATCCATCATAGTTAAAGGAGGAGTTTCACGGGAGAGAGTGGTTGTCAAAGACTCAAACGACTGAAGCAGACTTCCCGGTCACTGATCACGATCAGTCATTTTCACTTTCACTGCTACCCATTCTTTGACCATCTTCCCCATCTTGTCTAAGTGCTGAGACACGCTCGTCCCTTCTTGCATCTTGCTTGGAAAGAACCGTTGCCGAAGACACTGAATGTTCACCATTGTAACTGAGTCATACATTCTCTGTAGAGTCTCCCATCTTTCTCATGCAGACTCTATGTCTCCCAAGGAAACTAGCACCTTATCCTTGACCACCATTAGCAGCTTCGAATAACTTTTTTTTTACTGTCCAAAACTCTAGATGCTGCTCATATGCTTTCTTTTGTTGTTCGGCTACAACAACATCACTTGATTGAAGAAGCCATTAGCGCCAGATCTGCGGGCTTATCTTTTCTCAATAATGAAAAAAAAAAGATCCTGTTCTTTGAGAAGCAACTGCATTCTCATCTTCCAAACCTACATACCGGCCGGAAAGAGAGAGAGCAGTGTGATTGGCTCTATAATGGAAATGAGCACACTGCTCTCTCGTAGAGCTTCGCTAGCCTTTACTGAACTTGAACTGAAGTAGGGCGAGCTTTAAAGTAAGCGGGAGAAGCTGTAGCAACGAGCTACTAAGGAGTGACTGTGTTGAAGCTTCAAACGTGGAGCTCGCGACGACTTCGAGCGAACTCCACGAGTGTGCCGGAAAAGACTCTTTAGAATCAATCTGTGATAAGTAAGCGCCTGCAATGCAAGTAAATCGCTATTCAAAGTGTGTGTCGGGCAGCGCGCGTTAAGATGGCTTCGTCGCGTGATTGTCCGGGCGAGGTAGAAAGCCAAAACCCGTTGGAGTTCCCCGCCATCACCTCGCCTAGATCCGGGGGGTTCATACCCGAAAGTAGCAGAGATGCAAGTTGCAGAGGCAAGTTCCGGCCGAGGTGGGAGATCCATCATATCCATAAAACAAACCTGCACAGGTGGTTGCCTTTACGTTGATAGGGGGCTCGAGTTTTCCCTTTGTCACCATCTCGCCCAGCATATCCGCCGGGAGCAGGAGCATATCAAAGTCCCTCAGTTGATTCAGATCTAGCAGCGCTCACTACTGGGGCGAAAGAAAGGCTGAAAGTCCTTCTTTTTAGTTCCGTTCCGTCAGGCTTCCCTTCGCTCGGTTCCAGTCCGATATATCGCTGCATCGTATATATCAGCGACTTAATCATATACTGAATCAACGGCTAGATCAACTGCAACATCCATGGCTTACTAAACTGAATAACCTGGAGAGGGTAAGAATCGACGGGATCTACGGATGCTGGGGGTCAGAATCAGGAGAGGAAGAAACGAGGCATCCCTATATAGTCCTTGAAAGCTCGGTCAACTAGGTAAACTGCCTACAGAGCTATAACAATATAAAAATAAATAGAAAGAAGTTAGAGGTCCCGATCACCAACTGGTTCAACAACAGGATCAACGGCTAGTTGATGCTCCCCATGCCTGCCTTAGATGCTGTCGTTGGATCCGGAAGAAGTGGGTATGGATTTTGATCCCGATCTGGTCTACTGGTGCAACATCCGCTTAGTCAACTCATGGGAGTGCTACTGATGTCGGTACTGGACCCGGAACAGCTCCTGGACCGAGTGAATCGACAGGATCTACTGCTACCCCTCAAAATGGAATTGGTAGGAATGCTCGTTCAACGTTCAAATGGAATCTCCACTGTGACTCGCTCCAACTACGGCAGTAACCCACCCAAAGGTAGGAATGCCGTGAACCCTGGAATTGGCCGAGATGCTGCTACCTCTCATCAGATGGAGTAATAATAATCCAATTCTATGGTGTGCGAGAATTCAAGTTTCATGAGCCTTCTTTGTTTGCTCCGTGCGCTTTGCCCCCATAGAATTCTATACGATTTCGTCCGAGTGTGGTAGAGCCGGGGTGCTTCGGATGCTTCCTCCGTCCCTGCATATGGATCGGAATCTGGATCCGGATGCGTTGCATATCGCCCCCCAATGGTTTAGAGAGAGGATATACGATGGTTCGACCCACACAGGTACACCATGGAGGGGCACAGACTCTAGGGTACTTACGAAATCCAAAACTCAATCTTGAACTGGCGGAGCTGGCACAAACACTGGATAGAAATCGCGCCGGTTCCGGGTTAATAGTAACTGCTTGCTCCGTCCCCACATCCAATATAGGGATAGTGGTTATACGGGTCCAACTACTTCTTGGTGGCGAAACAGCCCTTCGGGGAGTCTGAAACACAACCATGCAAACAAACTACAGATGCTGGTGCTCGGGCTTCTCATATATATGGTGGTGCTTCCACCCTGGCTCAGGATCTAATGCAAAAGTGGGTTTCCGAGTGGAAAGATAGTGGATCGTGTGGGATAGAAATATCCTGCGGGTTTTTGAGTTGGGATACAGCAACCTGCCCAAGTTCATCATCTCCCAATGGTTTTGGCGATGGGCTCATTCTCACCTCGTTAAAGTCTGAGCAGGCTTGTAGTCACTCTCTCGCCCATGTCAACAGAGAATTGTTGGGCATTTAAGCCAAGGACTTTAAGTATCGTAGCGAGTGTCTGGGTATTCGATAGAACCACTCCCCGAGGCCTACTAGGCCTTTAGGAAATCGCTTGAGTGCCGCGCAGCGAGCCAAGGAAGATGCAGATAAAACGCCACCTGATGTCAGCTTATACGGCATAAGCTTGAAAGAAGAGAGCTATCAACGCTAATAAACATTTCATAAGAAAAAAACAAATTCTAGGTATAGGTCAAATTGGGAACAGTCATTTCAATCTTTTTCTGGCTAATCTAATCAAAGAACAATACAAAAATACCGAAAAATCCGTCAATAAATGAAGAACTCCATTATACAGATGATAGGACAGGGCTAAGGCAGTAATCTCGACTGATATTAGGATGAGCTTTGAGGATAAAAACAAGAACAAGAATGGGTATACATTCTCATAGGTGAAGCAAATCAAACCCATTTGCAGACAAAGAATAAAACTAAACAAAACTATAGTGGCTAGGAAAGCCCCGGAGATTCTATGGGAAATTGGAAACGTCGAAGTGAGCTGTGGCTTATAAATAGGAAGATGAGGAGATAAGGGTCGAAGGAGATGAATTTTCATTTTTATTGATGTTCATTCGCTCTGCTTGCGGAGCGGCATACCGAAAAAAGACATAAACACGTGCAACCATCCAACCAGCCAGAGAGCCTTAGAACCATGACAGCAGGAGTCTGGTTGCTTCTATGTAAAGCTCACTGGCAGGATTTTTTAATTCAAAAAGAAGATTGAGCGCGGGGTCAGCACCCGGGCCCGCTGGAGTTGCCGTATTTAAGCTCTCCAGGTGGCGAGCTACGTCCAAACTGGTGTGTGATTCCGGAAGGGATAAGTAAAAAAACTATAAGTAATGCTCGATCAAGCGAGAAGCCTTGTTAAGCAAGAGCTCATGGCTATCGCCTGGATCCGGGTTGAGCCTTTCTAACCCATCGAAATAATTCTGGAGGGCAGTATCGACAGGCTCAATTTGCCTGTTCGTCGGCCTACGAAATAACCACGCGAAAAATTAAAGCATTTTTCATTTACGATCATAGCTCCTCCTCCTTTTTTTTTATGGTGAGTGGGACTTCTAATACGATGATAGTAGCAAGCAAGTCCTTTTTTCTTTATATAATAAAATATATTCTCAGTCCAGTCGAATGCGATCGGTAAGCCAGTGGTTCTTTTCAATCAATCAAGCGAGCCAATCGGTCCAAAGGGCCTGTCTTCGGTCTGTCAATCAACTTCCTGCTCTCAGTTAGTCCAGGCCAAGGGAAAAAGAAGTGGACCTCTCACTCACATGTGTATACGTGGGTAATAGAGAGCTATGAATCCTGTCTACTCACCATGGCCGAGAACCCAGGATTGGATATCCCGCCTGGCATGGGAAGAGAACTGAGGTAGTAAAAGTAGGAGGGTTCCAAACCTTCTCTTGTCACTGATGGATCGAATCCAAATGATGGATAGTTCGCCTCTGCACCCACTGCTTGTTCGGATGCTTCTCCCACTGGAAAGGAGGAATGAACTGAGACTCGACTCGGAGTGGACCCATTCGGTGGGTCTAGGCAGCTACTTGGTTCCGTTAATGGTTGAAATGGATGATTTTTGAAGCACCCTTTCCTCTTTTTATACACGGCGTTGGAGCTTCCCCATTAGAGATCGTACCCGCGCCTATCACGTAAAGGGGGGTTCCAACCCACCTCTTGAGCTTCCATTCGTGGGTTTAGAGATCGCTAGGGGCCACCACCTACTTGATTCCTTTCTCCGCTGCTCTAGTAAGAGGAATAGGAACTTTGATTCGCCCCTTCGGAGCCTATCGGGATTGGGTGCCGATTTCGTTCGATCGATAGCGGATTTTCTTAGGAGAAAGAGAGGCGGAGTTAGCTCGTTATCTGCCGCGGCCAGTAGAGGTTGAACGAATCACTTCATTGGCTTACTGCAAATCCATTAGTTGGATCCCCTGGGATGGGACAAGCGAAAGAGCTGGAGATCACTTCGATTCACCGTCTTATCGCCTTCCCTCTTACGGAATAACATCGAATGGAGTCCCGGTACTCGCCGTTGGGGGAAGTGAGATGGAGACTTGGATGTTTAGTCGGTTGTCCCGAGCCAGTCGAATCAAGAGATGGAGAGGGGGAAAATAAATAGGAGAAACAAGATCAGTTGGGCCAGGAGATGCCTTACTCGCTGAATCTTCAGTACCACTACCCTAGCACCTTGGATTCGATTCATTGGGATCAGCAGGGCTCAGGGGGAGGAAGAGGAATCCCGGTTTTGAAGACACAGATCGAGAAGATTGGGAGCTGACTGGTCTCTCGAATGGAGCTTTTGATCGCCTAGCACCGGGCAGGGGGAATCACCATTTATCTTATCTTACGGAATAACATCGACCGACCTGGCCTTCCTTCTTTGATCTCAAAAGAACGCCTGGGAATCGGAGAAGCGATGGGAGATGATTGCTATGAGCGAGGTCCAGTCTTCCTTTCAAGAGATGCCTTCACGGCTCCATTTCCTGCCCTTCTTGGCTCCGAGTCGAGGGCATGGGATGCCACTGGAACGAATGTATAGTTGGCCCCGTTCCGCTCGTTATTGGGCCCGGCATCGGAATCTCGACTGGATGGGGCAGAGTAGTTGTTGGGTCAGCATCGGCTGAACGAGATGCTTTGTACCTCCCGGACCAGGGGAAGAAAGCATATTTTAGGACGGGTCGGAGCAGGACGACGCCTTCCCTCTTTCCTTGCTCGTATGGGCAGCCACTAGATTAGATGGCTAGGATCGGGAACGGATCGATTCGGAGATGGAAATAGATATGGCGAAGAGGAGTAGCACCTGGTGGTACAGATGGTTCTGCAGACGGGAGTTCGCAGATATTGGGTCACTGCTACCAGCTGCTTGCCCAGAGGGATGTGGATTTGCTGTCCTCTGCTAGGGGAGAAATAGATGCTTCTGAGTTCCTTGTTCCGGTCCTTGGATCAAATAGTTTCTTTGCCGGCTCTTACTCCCTTCCATCAGTTGGGGTCACGAGGCAAGCCATTGGAAGGAGTAGTTCCGGATGAAGTCTAATTCCGTACCGTCAGGGGCTTCGAACGAGAGGAGATGAATACTTGGTTGCTGGCTAGCCGGAGTAACGATATTGAGAAGAGGTTTCCGAAGGATTCCGGTTGAAGGCTACCTTCTATTCGATAGATCGCCAGCAGGCATTGGCTCATTTGTTCCAGTCAGAGCTGCTCAAAATCTTCCATCCGATGGGAGACCTGGGAGTGGAAGAAAGCACTGAGACAAGGAAACTAGGAGAGTCTGCCTCTACCCGGGGAAGAGATAGTTGGGTCAAGGCATTCCCTTAATGGCCCACTAGAGCTTGAATTCATTGGTTCATAATCAAAAGATTGAGAGTCAGCTGGATGGTTTGGAATAGAGCTACGAAGGTCTGAATTTGGCCCCTTATCAACGGGGGTTGCGGATGGAAGTGAAACGGAGAGATCCATTGATGCTTATATACCTATTAACTACCGATGGGTGAAAGCACTTCATTGGCTCCGTTAAAGGGTGGCGGGGAGGGATTGGAATCATTCGATCCAGCAGAGGGTCCGGTTGAAAGCTTGCAGTTGGTTCAGCCGGTGTTAAATTCTTTTTATTGAGACTCTGCCTGAAATTCCATTCTTCGTCTCCCTAGTCGCAGTCTTCTTGCTGGCCTCAACCCAACATGCATTTTAGAGTGCCGTACCGGGGCGATAGGCGCGCCGCAGTCACGCATTCGAGCAAGAGCCTTTGCCTTTCTTCGCTATGTAAATAGAGGGCCGGAATAAGTGCCAGACCCTCAACAAAAGAATGGATTAAGGTGATAGAGTGTTATCAGGAGACGCTAGGCTTCGGAATTGAGGTCTCTTTTTTGATTTTTCGTAACGTAATGCTCATCAAGTTATTGTTTGATCTGCCGCTGTTAGAACACCACAATATTCGTCCTTTTAGGGTTAATTAACTCAATGGTGAATCGATCATTCGCTATCCTTTGAGTGTTGAGAGGACGGAATGGAAGAAAAGTAATGAAACCTGCGATGGCTACAGAATAACCTCCTTTGACTTTATCAATAAAAAAGCCTTTGACCTTTGTATTCGTTCGAAAAATCTTGTTCAGTTCCATCCAAGCTCGGTTTTGTCTGAATCTTCGTGGAAGAAGAAGAAGCGGTTCACCAGCCACTACATCCAGGGATCCCACCAAATCATTCAACCTGGCGGCTGCTCGCTCTTTGATCAGTGATTCACCGGCCACTAGATCGATGAAGAATCTCTCCAAAATCTGCTCTTTGATCAGTGATTCACCAGCCACTACATCCAGGGATCCCACCTTATTCTCAAACCTGGTGGCTCGGTGGATTGGCACTCCTGTAGGCTCATCTTGCATACAAATTCTGGGGGTCCCAGGTCCTGCATCCACCAAGAACATTTCTTCCCTTAAGCGTAAAACTGCGGATTGTAAGGCGTTTCCACTACATAAGAAAAAACTGGAATTAGATATTGGAAATGATCGACTCAAATATATGCTCATCATAAGCTTTTTTTATTCCTCCTCTTCCTATTGATCAGAAACATCAAGCAGCGCCACGCCAGTAGAAAGAGTTAAGCTACTAAGCTAAGCTGCTGTTGGGGAACTCGGTAGAAGCGATTTGCCGCTTCCGCCTCTGACGGCTGAACTATAGCTCCCCCCATATAGAATGAAAAATTCGCCTTATCCCCCTCCACGAGTGGAAATCCGAAAGGAATTGAAAATTCCGAAGGATTACCCTTATGTTTGAGCAAGGGGCTCCGAGTCCTGTATTGACAAAGATCAGATAGGCTCTGAAAGACCTCGATCTTCTTTCTTCACTCGAGTACTTCTATGTGCTGCTTTCCGAGCTTATGTACTCTCGCTTAACTGACAAAGAGACTGCAGACGATTCGTTGCATCAATAAACTTACTCCTGGCAAGATCCGACTAGCTTACTCCTTACTTATTGTTATACCGTTTTAAAGAGAGAGATGTGGAACTCTTTTATTTTCTAATAATAGTCTTCATAGCAATCTCTTTAGCATCCCCCTTTCCTAAGGCAGATTCAAAGGGAATGTGGACATCATCCTTTGCCCTATCGGCACTGTGTATCCCCAGAGGTTCGTTCTCTTTTATGAAAAAAACCCTCTTTCCTTCTTTCTTTATCTTTTTTCGGTACACCTCTACGCGAACAAGGAGGTATAGAACTAAGTGAGCTGTAATGATGTTTAGTGCAAAAATTAGGGATTTCTTGTTTCTAAACAGGAATAAAGATCATAACGATTTCTAATTTTAATTCCTTGTCCACTTCTCTTCCTCAACAGGGCATTCGATGCCTATTCTTTTCTTATTGATCCTGACTTTCCCTTTACTTCGTAAAAAAGGCTCGAGAAGGCCTATCTTTAAGCTAAAAAAAGAAGAGTTCCACCCTCTTATACTGCGCCTATAAAGTTTTGCCCCCAGATCTAGTTTCATCAGCCTTCGGGAGATAGAAAGCTTATTTCCATTTTTTTTAATTTAAAGAAGCCTTAACTTAAGGCGACATCTCTTATACAACCTAAGACTAGCATGCAACCCTCAAGGCGAAATGGTTAGCAAGACAGTCAAGCAGTCTAAGCCGGCCGGAAGCCACTCCTTCTCTGAAACGGCTCGCGCACGTGTGCATATAAAAGAGAGCTAATGAGAGGAAGGGACGCTAAGGTGCCGCGGCAAAGTAAGCTTAGCCTTTCTCCGGTCAGCTGATATAGACTCCCCCCTCACTGGCACTGAAATTAGATTGGATGTAACAGAATCCTCAGCGAGAAGACCTGAAACAAGATCACTTTTTTTCTCCCATTCGATCCAAGGCAGAAGGAAATAAAGGAACTGCTACTTCCACCCGGTAGAAGCACTAAAATCCCAAGGCCAGAAAGAAGTACTGGAAATGGCTCGTTTGGAGAGGGAATTGAGCGAGATGTAACAGAATTCCCAGAGCGAAGGACTGAATGAGGATTGCTTATCTCACCAGCTATTTCATCCCTGGGACTCTATTTCCTACTCACAACCTCAGTCACTCCAAGTGCCACTCAAGCCTATACCAAATTTTCGTTATAAATTACCTATCTCCCTTACGGTCGAGCGACTCCGTTCTAAAAGAAATCAAACTGCGTTCCTCTCGGACATGGTTTCCTCTTTGGATGGCGAAGCGTGGATCGAAAAGAACCGCCCATTCGAGCTAGGTAGGCTTGGTCACCGGAGAATATCCTATTGGCAAAAGAAAGAGGGAGAATAGCACAAGCACGTACACAAACTGACCACGGTCACTGCTAGTAAAAGTCTATCACCGGAGCCGAGGGTCCGCAGGAGGTACTGTGTTCGCTGATAGCTTATTGGGCGATCTTCGCTTTTCTGCCCACACACATAGGAAGATTCAGAATCTTTCTGCTACGAAAAGGATCGAGATATACTGCTAGCAGCAGCTAACTTGTAAATTCATCAAACGAGTAGTAAAATGAGCCAATAGAAGATCCTAACCCATAAGAAATAGAAAGCTCTAGCGGGCTGTGGAGGCCCATGTGTTCTATTAGAGTAGATTTTCTCGTAGTTGATCTAGCCCATTCCCAGTCAATAGCTGAATGGTCTGTGAATCCGGGTGAGAAGAGAGAAAGCCTGGGCCAGATTAGCAACATAACAAACGAACTAGCGAGTAATCAAGTAGTGAAGGACAGAGAATTACTACTTTGAGCTCCATTCATGATATCGCAAACTGGGAGAGAAGGAAAAAGCCTTCCCCGGGATTGTAGGGGATAGGGTCTTTTAACATTTAGATGAAGCGAGGTATTCGTCCATACCATCAATTTAGTTTGCAAGACCAGGGACTGATCCTTAAAGGTAATAAATGGAATAAATAGCATGTCGTATCAACGGAGAATTATGAGATTCATCAATAGAAAGCAGAACTTGCCGTGGAATAGGGGGCAGAGGCAGTAGGTAATCGCTGATCCGTGCTTCAGCCTCGAGCTATGGCCGCCTTCTTGTTGCCGGTGTTTACAGGACTTAGGATGTGAAAGGGGCCCCTCAGTACACAGAATGAGGATATTATATAGTTTTCCCCTTTCCTTTCTGGAAGCCTTATCTCTGCCAGACTGACTTTCATCAAGGATCTTAGTTTAGTCTTGGGACGAAGGGGAATTCTAAGACAGATTTTTGAAACATCCAAGAGTTCCTTCTCTTTATCAGCCACATAGGTTCCATTTTTGAAAGAACTTATCCTTTTTCTCGCCTTCATCCGCTGATCGAAATCTTTCACGGGAAAGCAAAGACCTCTTCTAGCGCTCCTGCTTTGGTGGTGTGGTTCCAGCTTACAGAGTCAATCCAGCGTAGTTTAGTATTTCAGGACCTTCTTCTATGAAGTCCCAGGACACGCCTGGATCTCGACCACTTTTTTAGGGGCAAAGATAGCTCGCTCACACTTAGACCCTACCAAAAAAGCCTCCAATACCAATATAAGCATAATAAAGCCGAGGGGGCATATTAATCCTTTGAATCGACATAGCGAAAGGGTATATTCTGACGGAAATTCTAAAAGTAATCAACAGAGTCAATGAGAATCGGATTGTGATCCGAGTGTGTTCTAGACAGAACCACAACATGGGCTTCAGGGAATTTTAGTTTCCAGTTTTCCAGTCGGCATTCGAAACTGCCCTATTCTCTCGTTTGATTTTAAGCCATGACCATGGACCAAAGTAAATTTAAAGTCTAGCTACTTGACGAAAAGAGAGGAAAGGGCAAGCTATAGCGGATCTACTGGCCGAGTACCCGGTCGAGGACTCGACTGACCTATTCTATTGGTGGAGCTGCTCGACTGAAAGAGAAAGAAAGGAAGGGGGTGACTTTTCTGATTCTTGGCGTCAGAGAAAGCAGAACCAGACTGCCAACGATCTGACGATAGAGAGTCTTCGCCTTGTAGACTCACTTTCAGCTAATGGGAATCTTTGTCTTTCCCTCTGTCTTTCTAGTCATAGGGGGGGTGTCCGAGTACCGATGTACAACTAAGTAGATGTCTCACGGGCGAAGGAATAGAGTAAGGCTCCACCTTCGTTCTAGTCTTGACTTGAGGGCGGTTGCCGCTTTCCTTCCTGCAAACGGAGGGCGCCGTTCGCCCCACACTGAAGAAAGAGTACAACAAACAATAAGGATAAGATGAATGCAAGAGATAGAAAGGCCTGCTGACCCTATCCTTCTTCCATACTCACAGCGAGTCCATTGTGCTTACGAACGAGTGGAGCGTCTTCAATGCGAGTTGTGCGTGGAGTTTCGCCTAAGCAGTTAAGTTAAATAGTGGCGTTTGTTGTTTTCGAGTTCCCCCTGCCTTCAGAAAGGATACTCCTAAGGGTACCTTAGTTCTCCATAGGCGTCTGAAGGGGGAGTGGAGTGAAAGCATTCTCTTGGGAGAAGCCCGCCAGCTTACTATACTAAACTAAGAGAAGAGGGCGCTATTTAACAGTGGTAGGGGAAGTCGTCCCGAAGCGCAAGCATACTGACTCTTGTTCTTCCTCTTCAGCGGACAAAGCAATAAGCAGTAGTTTTCGGTTCGTTTTTAGTTTTTTTCCTTTCTACAGGGACGCCCACGCAGCGGGGATATGGGGGTAAACGGGGGGACAAACAAAGCAACAGGGGGTAAGTCCGCTAAGTCCAGCTAGTCCAGTCAAGCAAGTCTAAGCTAGTCCAAGCAATTCTGCAGTAACTTCACTTGCTACTTCGGAGGACTCAGGGATATATTTACTTACACTGCCTGCAAGGGTCAACAACAAGGTGGAGTACGGGGGGGGATCCATAACGGACTACTCGCTTACCGGAATAGCCGGGGGGACTGCTTCCCCTAAACGCTTATCCCTTACGGACGACTCTCCTTTGCGCGGAGAAACAGAGGCCAAAGAAGAAAAGGAGGTTTTATTCGTCGAGGCATCTGCTCCGCCTGGTCACGCCTGCCACTCACCTTGGAAGCATCCGGGGGCTCAGTTGGTAGAGTTCCGCTCTTGCAATTGGGTTGTTGCGATTACGGGTAAAAAAATCCATCCTATAGCGACTTCCGGTCGAATAGCATCTGAGAACGTTGTATCAGCATCTTCATCTTCAGATTCGTTCTCGTACCCCAATCCCTTAGATCAGAACTGGCAACAGATCCTTACTCGCTTGATGTGGAAACTGACCTTTCTTCTGTCTCGTCCCTTCACTTCACTTTCGTCAATGTTGTGCAATCAAGACCTCTCAGTCCTCTAAGTCCAAAGCGAAGAAGGAGGAGGAGAGAGATTGGATGCTGAAAGACCACTTGTCAAGCACATAACGCTCTCCCGTTACACTTACAACATAGGGGGGGCGCTGAGGGTATGATTCGGATATATTGATGGCTTTACCGCCCGGACCACCCCCTTATTTCTACCTCGCTAGCCCTTTTGTGGGAGAAAGAGAGCGTGTCCCTACCGCTCGAGGTGATGTGGTGTGTGTCTCCCTTTTCGTTTAGAGCTCCTCACTTGGCCTGTTACCTTTGCTATTTGCCCCAAACGGAGGAGGGACACGAGCAACCCTCGTTCTCGTTGTGTCCGGGGCGCCCAAAGCAAAGCGCGGTTGGGCTGCGACATCCGCCGATAATGGTTATGGGGTTCCGCAAGGTGGCCGGACTATTCCACCACTAAGAACCTGTCCTGGTCTTCTCGACTCACCACTGCGAGCTTACTTACTTGGAACTTCCAGTCGTCAGTCAAAGCTCCAATTCGAGACCTGTAGTTGCTAAAGAGTTTCTTTCTTTTATGATCAGGTTAGTTAAAAAGGAAGTTGGGAATGATAGATTTGACCATTATGCCGAAGTGAAAAAGCACAGGCGTGCAAGCCATCTGATTAAGCTTTCTCTCCGCTTTTACTTCATAGCATGAAGGGTTATGCTTTTCATTATCCCATGAGGCCATTATATGGCCGCCAGAGATTACATACATCACAGTAATGCTCGATAAACGACCCCGATCCCCATCGTCGATGGTCAAAAAATGGCGATAGAAGCACCAAAAGCAGCGGTAGGATCGATGTATTGATGTCCGCGGATCCCGATATTGCTTCATCCAACCCCATCCACTACCCATGATTACAGGACCCCCTCGGCCAAGGAACCGACCCGAAACGAGCGATTCCTATCCCTGGATGTCTACCACCTCTTACAAATCAAAATGGGCTAGCTAAGGAGCTGCCCCGAATCAAGTGGACCGAGTGCTACCCCTGTCCACCGACTCTGGCTCAAACCTTTGCGTACAGCCTTTCCCAGAGCCTAGCTTGACAGAAGAACACAGAAATGTGTACCTACACGTATATCTATTCCTGCTTGGTTGCTCCTGCAATAATAAATAGAGGGGGCCCTCTCATTCTACGAGATAAATCGATTAACCGTTTCCGCGCACTCTCACGTCCGAGAAAGACATTGATTGGAGTAGAGTGTATCCAAAAAGAAAATATAGTGCAAGCACTAAAATGGAAATGGAATTCAGTGATTGATATGGAGCCGAGCTAGAGTCGAGAAGAGCGCACCAAACCCCGTCCCGCCCCTGTCTTTTTCTTTTACTAGTAAAGGTTTTTTTCCTCAAAGGGTCGGATCCGTATTAGTCTAAGGTGCTTGCTCCTTTGAGTTGAACTTAGAGAAGAGAAATGCTAGAACCCCCCTTGAAAGATGGATTTTCAATATTTCTTGAGGACTCTGACTCTGTCTATCTCCATACGGCCTCTATAGTTTAATTCTGAGTTTAAACGGGTCAGAAGAGTAGGCCTGGAAGGGATTGCTAGAATCTTTTCTTAGGATAGAATTCCACTTTCATTCCATATAAGTATAAGTAGTCCTTATGCCATGCCAAGAAACTCTATTTTGAAGGCAAAAAAAAAGAAATCGAAGGAACTATTGCTTCAGCAGGATCCATTCTTGGTATTGAAGTTTGGTCAAGCATTTCTGGTAGGATAGTGGATGCCCTCCCTTTACTTCTACTTCGAATTGGGTATTACCGGCCGATGGCGAATAAGTCCTCACAACAAAGGTTAGGTGCTTGAGATCAGAACTGGTTACAGCAGCGTTCCTGGCGCGAGACTCTTTCGCATAGAATGAATTCGGTAAGGAAGGGTAGAGCCCCATGGTCAATTGAATAATACTTCCCTCATAATTTAGGAATATTTAGCTCCAAAGGTAGTCTTCCTTAAGCGAGCTATCCCTACCCAAGAAGGATCGGCGGAGAGCCTATCCTTTCTTACGATCCTATCTCAACTTTACCTTACCTTCCCTTTTCGCTTCGTATACTCCACTCGTTCCCTTTCTTTAAAAGGAATATTCCTTTTCGGCTTCCCCTCCGAGGGTTAGGATCAAGGGCTTGATTTGTCAGCGAGTAGCTTCTATAGTTATCCTCGCAATAGCAAGGATAACTATAGAAGCTACTCGCTCGTACCCTGCCGCAACTCAGTGTTAAGGTTAGCGCATCTTTTTTTAATCTTTAGCACTTACATCATTATAAAGTATCATTACTCTCATTATATGAGGAACACTCTTAAACCCACCTGTCCGTCCTATACTGGTATCACTGGTACATGTGCTTGCTGCTCCCTCCTGGGCCATATCAGTGGAGCTTGGATCAGCCTTAGCTGATACTCGTTTTACCTCCACTCCAGACGTCGGAGAGAATCTAGGCCTATGTCCGATGCTCAACCGATAGCAGGTGTAGCTAGGACAGGGGATGAAGCTAATCTCTCCGGTGGATGGGCACGCTAATCTATTCAGATCAGCTAGATAATATGAACTATTCTTTTCAGACCTACTTCTAGCCGGGGAAGGTTGGGCCGATCAACGACAATATCAGCTGCTGGTTATTCCTTCCATGCCACTATCTAACCGATAGAAGGAAGGCGCTTTTAAGCCCAACGTCACGGAACTATAAAGAAGAGTTTGAAATGGTTCTGGCTTGAGCGAGGGAAGGGAGTTGGAAGGAGGGCTAAGCAGGAACAACCATTCAATCTATCCGCAGCAACCAACCGACAAAGATCTTTATCGCGGATTAGAGGCGCGTTTTAATGCCCTGGAGTTTTCTGCAACAAATCCGGTACTACGGCCTGACTTGATAGGGGGGAAGGCTTTGAACGACTATTAGCTGCTTTCGGAACACTCCTTTCTGAGGCCGGTCCAAACAAGCGCTATTGAGATTCTCAGCTGCTGGAGGGAACTTGCTTACAACTTCTTCAATTCGATTACGTTACGTATAGAATAACGTGAAAAACGTATGTTTGATCCGAATCTGAACAAAGATCATTAATGGTGGATTCTCTCTTTCCTTGCCGGAAAAACCTACTATTTCCCATTTGATGATTCGAACCTACCTAGTGGAATGGGAACACATACGCTCGCTTCCGTAAATGCAACACCGGCACCTTTCTCGACCTTGCTTGCTCAGAACTCTTTCTTTATCATGTTATTTGCCGCGGATAATACTTGAAAGACTATGAATGAGACGTTTTCCCTGAGATTGAATTGTAGTGGGTAGGGTGGGTAGTTGGTAAGTATTTAGCTATCGCTCCACTAAGACATCTAACACCATTTGAGAGGACCCTTGAATAAATTTTCAATTCAACATTGATAAGGCAGGCAGTTTCTCGGAATAAGGAAAAAAAGGGGATATTCTCAATCTAAAACAAAAAGTTTTATAAAATATAATAGGAAGTAATACGAATCAAGGAGGAGCTATCTATATCCTTTGACTATCCTCAATCGAGGGAGCCAACAAGAAAATGCGTCTCCTGCCTGCGGTCCAGGCAATCAAGAATAGTAGAATAGGGTTTTAAAATAATGGAAGATGGTTGTTTTTTTTAGTGAGGTGAGTGAATATGGTTGGGCAGGCCTTTCCATAAGGCCCGGCGAAAAAGTACTAAATAGTGAGTCTCCCTTTCCTTCTCTATGTGCTTACCTATGCGCTTATTTCCATGGCTCATGCGGTAAAGGCCAGTTTTTTTATTTGATTGGGCTTGATTTTCTCATCTTTTTATTGTCGCTTGTTTCCTTGCTTTACCAAGTTAGCTCGACCGTACTCTGCCTCTCTCCAATCCAAAGCACAGAACCCTCTTCCAACAACAGGTGGGAACAAGAATCAATCCAAGGGTAGCAAGAGTGAGGGAAATGCACCGAAACACATCGGCGCACACACCACACCACATAGAGAAGGAAAGGTACCAACTCCAACTTGAAGGGATAGAATGGAAATGAACCTCCAGCTTCGCGAATGAACTTGAATTCACATTCCTGGTTCGATCGTTGAATGAGCTAGTTTCCATTCCCTGGCTCCGTCCATTAGGGAGGACAAAATTTCTTTCGGATGCACGGGGAGAACACATCGTTTCGGTGCTCACAGGTGGTCCAATTCACCTATCGGTCGCCCAGCCCAAATGAAAAAAAAAACTTTCATTCTCCAAAGATAAAACTCTGAACTATCCAATCCCTTGAAGTCTCAACGGGGGGCATATATATAGAAGAATTTTGATTTCATTTAGTTCTGATGTGCTTGTCCATTCCATTTTATTTGTTCTTAGACTTCCACGCATGAATGGAAACAAATTCCCTGGGTAATCATTTTGCACTCCTCCCGGCAGACCCCGAAAAAAATCAGGTAACAAGATCCAACATGCTGCTTGGTCTGTGATACCGCGCCCAATTCCTGGGTAGCCCTTATCAATGCCAATTCAAAAAAGAAAGTAGGGATCCGTTCATTCTGGTCACATCTTTCAAGGATGAGATTGAGCGGCTCCAATTTTCCTAGTCATTTTGGTGAGACTTGCCGGCCTTCTTCCGAACGGGAGCTTGTGAGTAGAAAGGGGGGCTCGCAGTCATTATGCAAAGCCAAACGGAACCCTTTCTTTTGATTGGTGGTTAGGGGGAGTAGCAATACTTGGCTTGCTTGAAGTGGTAATGAAAGGGGGTGGTAAACTACTTTTCGGAATGACACAATCAGCTGTATGCCAGCCAACACACCCTTAGATGTATGCGCTTATATATATAGGTAGGTTCTTGGGTAAGAACTGGACAGCACCTTCGAACTGCAAAATCTGGGTTTTTATTATCATAGCAGCTCATACCTTTTTAGTAACTAACGGCACAGAAGAGCGGGCTTCAAGATCAGTGCATTACATTACCCATTTTTTTTATATGATCAAAAACCTTGCGATTGTCTGCGAAAGGGATTTTCAGACGGGGAGATCCAGATCACGGAGATAAGAACTCGTCTTTTCCTTGGAGATCTTTTCTGGATCAGGTATATTTGGCGCTGAGATTCGCATTTTTTTTTTCAAGGGTGGGACCATGTTGTGTAGCTCAGTTGGGCCTGGGCATTGCAGCTATGAAGAACATTATTTTTAATTGTGTTGAATGTTGGGTCTGAAGGCGAATGTTCATTGTAGACATGAGTCGGGTAGGTAGGGCTTGGGGGTTATTTGCGGCGGTTGAACCCCCTTTCATTGAGAAAGAAATTCAAGGGAGGAACCAGAAGACCCAGACTTTACCCTTCTGGGAAAGGCTAGCGAAGATAAGTAGGCGAAGCAACGGAAGGGGTGGGGGAATAAGCCCGTAACCAACCTCGCCCCCTTTGTACATAACATAAAGGCAGAATAAGTGTAGCTTGCTCACTAGGTCACAAGACAAGAAGTTTAGTTTATAAGCAGCTGCCCCTTATGTTTATGTTAGGGGGGGCAGGGCAATTCTGGAGTAATTCGAGAATGGATTGAGATTGCGATGCATAGAATCGTTTGAGGTACAAACCGGGGCTGGGTTCGCCATCAGCGGTGAGAAGCTCAAACGCATTCTTGGGAACCTGGTGTCGAACTTCTTAAGCCTATCGAACTACCGTTTCGTTTAAGGACGAGCCCGGTGTCGAATGCGCTGATCATGAGACCGATCTAACCTCTTTTTTTGGTATGTAGCCAAGTGGTCCATGGTATGTTGTCGACGCTCGTCTAAGAGTTCAAGTCGTGTAAGCATTCAACATGCTGCTGGTTTTCAAAAGTGGAGAGATCTAAGGCAGATCTCTATCTCGGCCTCTGTCCTGTAGACCAAGGAATCTGGAGTGCGGGTACAAAATGTTGTGCGATAAGCGCCGGGTAGAAGAGAGTTTTGAGTTTCAATCCGAAATCATTCTTCTCTTCTCCTGAGCTGTCTTGCTGAGGATACTAAGCGTGGTCTTGTTTGTGGCCTCAGCTTGACCGGAGTGGTGCTAAAATGATGAGTAATCCTAAACTCCGGTTGCATATATTCCCCCGGTTCGGGTACCGTTATCTAAGACTATAGACTTAGGAAGACCAAATAAATCAAGAATATGAGTATAGATGAAGCATGCCACGCCTTTCCCATCGGCCTTAGCCATTGGTATTGCTTCAACCCTGACTACACGGAATTAATAAAATGTAGTCTGTAGCGGTGATAACGAAATGGTGACCATGACTAGAAGTTGGAAGAATTGGACACGGTCGAAACCGGGTGTGAAACAAACTATAAGAAGGGGCATGGATGAAATCCCCATGAGTCTAACACTCCTGACACCTACGCAAAAACTCTATGCTGTCCTTCTCCATAGTAAGCCAATAGTACCCTAACCCAAGAAGTCTCTTAGCTAGCGCATGTCCATTAATGTGACCACCGCATGCTCCTGCATGAGCTTCATGGATGGGCCTCAACGGTGTCTAAGCATCTAAGTAAGGTTCCGTTCCGTCGAAGGATCTACGGTACAACACATTTCCTAGAACAACAAATCGCCTCCGCGGGGATAGTCTTTGATGTTTTAGAACAAAAGTATTGGCATTAAGGCACGCACAGGCTGGGAGAGTGAAAGGCTTATAACATAACAGTGATGTGCAGGCATTGGAAGTCTTTTGACAGTCAAGGGGGATTATCATCAGTGAAAGACAACATGGATGTAATGGTAGCCAAGACATCCGCTTGCTTATTACCCATCCTAGAGATTGGATATGTATGTGATTGAAGCACTCAAAAAAGTTGTCCAAAATTCGCTTGTCAGGCCTAAGTTTCTCATCCCTTGTTTTGAAATTTATGAGTTGGTCCTTGAATATCCATCTCTAAAGCCATCTTCAAACCGCTTACGGCTATGTTGGTCGGGAAGTCTAACTAGAATGATCATGGCCTTCTCAGAGTCAGAGAAAGGGGTGAATAAAGAGCTATGCCGACTCCAGAACCACGTCTCGTGCGTGAACCATCAAAGAATCAAATAATAACCATAGGTCTATCCTCAAATACTTTCTTTTTTGATCCTGCTGCTATTGCTATCTATGTAAGAAAATTTGGCACTAGTGAATCTCGCAATATACCGTCAGGGGGTTAGGATCAAGGGCTTGATTTGTCAGCGAGTGGCTTCCGCTCCTTTGGTATCTGCTGCTTCAGATTCATCGAATTCCCTCCCCGAACCGGAAAAAGATCTCAGTTTGCATAAGGAACCTATTTCTATTTAGGAAAAACTGTTGTTTCCAGGTCGAGTGACCCTAGACAGACCTAGCCCTTCTTTGGAGGAAAAAAATTTCGCCTAGAAGAATGAGTCTGGGTACCAAACCTTCCCACCTCCTTGGAATAGGCAGTTTTTTCCTCTGTTGTTGAATCGGTTCTATCTGAATCCCTCCCTAAGACTGGAAAAGGGACTACGGGCTACCAACAAGACTGACGAATCCAGATGACTAATCTACAGAATCGAAGGAAACTGGAAGAACGAGAGAGTCCAGCTGAACTAGGATCTAGACTCCTTCCGAGAGGCAAGTTCAGCTACAGACGGTCGCTCAATCGCACCTTCCCTACCGGCCTTGTTCTCTAGCCCTGTGCTTTAAAAAACGCTTTCTTTTTGTGGAATCACTTCTCTAGGTCCATGTCCATCCCCTTGGAATAATGACTTTTTTCCTATGTTGAATCGGTTCGTGCCACCTTTCCCTTCCCCCTGGCATTGGCTTTGATTGCCCTTACTCTTCTCTTGTCCTCAACCCTCGAAAGAAAAGATCAAACTCGTCGAATCGAGGGCATTAAAAACGCGCCTTCGGACAATCTCCGCTCTAGATGGGGAATGAACTCCAGAGACAAAGGTCTCCTTTTTTGATTAAGCGGAATATTCAGCTGCTCCAGTGGCATGTGCTTTAAAAAAGCACCTTGAGTCCGAGGTTTCTTGACAAATGAATGGTGATTGAAACTGTCCGCCCGTTCCACTTCCGTGACCTTGGAAATTTTACTCTTGAACAAGGAGCACTCTGGGCTGTTGTCGAGCTATCCCTCACCCATAGCCCTTCCTTTCAAGAAAATAATGGGATTCCTCAGCCTGCCTGAAAGGCTTGTTGTTATTCCTTACCTAACCTACCGACCTTGGCTATATTTGAGGAAGCTTGCCTAGCGTTGGTTCAGAGCACTATACTTTATTGCATTTGGTTGGTCTCTCCGTTTGTTTTGCTTGCTTTTCCTATGTCCTTTGCCCTCGACCTCTTCTTTGCTTACCTTGAATTTAAAGCTTTCAGTCATCAAGCTTACCTGCCCTAGCCGAGCCTCAGTGGCGTGTCAAACCACCAAGAGCAGACGGTTATACAGTCCCTAGCGCGTGCAGCAAGGAGCATAGTGAAGGGCTGCGCAAAGGAAACTCGCCTTTCGTTCCACTTTGTTGATCGTTGTATAAAGAAAGAAATATGGAATGATTGAGGTTGGGAAAACCCTGCCGAGAATCGAGAGGCGGGAGGGCACCGAAGCTACCACCAGACTAGCGAAAGGTTTCCCGACGAGGAGAAAGATGAGCGAATGACATCATGTATGAAATTACCAACCTACTGATTCCGGAAGTAAACTCCTCGCTACCGGGGCAGAAAGGCTAGTAAGTTCGGGGCCTTCATTACACCCAAAGGGAAAGCAGCAGCGAAGAGCCATTAAAGACCTTCACAGAGACCATACCCATAGGTCAAAGGCTCTCTCGATATCCTTAAAAAGACGGATTAGGGCACCGGTCAGGTCCAGAACAAGGGACGATGGGTTCCTACTCTGTTGATGAATCTGTTCTAGACTTACCAACCATCTTATAGTCATATTCTTCGGCTGTGGCTTCAGGGTATGCTTCAACAGATGAATCCGCGAACTCGGATGCTTTATCCAATCCTGTTCTTCCTGATGAGTCTCATTCTGTCTATGCCCTTTCTTCTGACTTAGAAATGGAATGAGCTGGTTCACTCCATCCATAAAAGGTCGATGCAGGAACCCCTTTCTCTTACGGAAAAACAAGAGTTGGAACCTGAGATAACTCAGTGCAGAGAATGTCAGTTCGATGGTGATGTATGGAATGCTCGGGCATTGATTGAGAAGGAAAGGACACTTTCTGAGGCGCATCATAAATATTAGCATTAGCTGCTGATCCCACAATGGAATGGACTCGACGATGGAATCCCGTTCGTTCCTTTCTTTCTTTGCCGGGTCAAGGAGAATCGCTTGGTTGGGTTCTTTGGTTGCTTATTCCACTTCTTTCAGTGGGAGGACTTTCATCAGCAGCAGCAGGTGGGCTTAGGCTCAGTTCATCGATTGCTGTGGATTCTGTTTCAGTAGAAGATTCTATTCATGAGGAGTGAGGAGTAGCGATTCGCGTTCTTTCAATAGTAGTTCTCTCTCCCCTTCATCTGATCCGATCTCTTGGTTGGTCTGGTCCTTCCATGAGGAAAAGGCTCGCAATGGCTTGATTCTTGTAGTGAAAACGTGAGCCGAGGCATGCCCCTTTAAAAAACATCTGTTTGCACGAGGTGCAAGCTTCTGACGTAGCTGGGCAGGTATATAAGCATAACAGAAAATTCAGTATAAGATTTTCATAATCAGGTGGCGATCCAAACAGGCACTGATATGGAGTAATGTAGCCAAGCACAGAGGAAGGCGGTTGATGATAAAGACCGCGATGGAAAAGGCCCCCAACTAACCTAACATAGGGCCACTTTTCTTACTAGATAGGGGGGGACACGGCTGTCAAACATCAGAGCAAGAGCCGTTTCTCTGATATGTGTCTATGCTTCCTTTCTGCGACTCCATTTTGCTGTGAGGTATATGGGCAGGAGAACTGATGAGAAATTCCATGAGTGGCTGTAAATTGAGAGAAAGCTGATGAGGCATATTCCCCCCCTGAATCTTAGTGCAAAACTGGAATCCGATGACAAAACAAAAGAAGAAATTCTCAACCTTAGCTTTATAAAGCGGAAAGCACTGAAGTACCCCCTATCTAGTAAGGTTTGTGCTTAATGCTTTCTTTTTTGATAACGAAATACATCATCCATAAACTGAAACTAACCCCCTCAAAATGAGTTCTAAGAAAGGAATACGATAACCAGAGAGAGAAGGCACAGGCGATGGGCCCCATACATCAGAATGCAAAAGGGCTAATGGAATTGAAAGAATCAGAAGATTGGAATTCGTAGGTGTTGCCCGTGTTTGGCCAGCTGGCAGCTAAACCAAGAAGAGAATGAAGAACTAGCAGATGCAGGAAGCAATTGAAGGCGTTCTAGTTTGTTCAATGTAGTTCGAAGACCTAACAACCAACAAGAAGAGGACCTCTATAAGCCCTTAGTTGCCAAAGATCAGGAAGCTCTTTGTTATGAAGAAGCCACAAATAAATCAGAGGAAAATCAAGGTCTAAAGCATATATGGGTTGGCTACGGGCGGCACCCTATAGCTATGACATTATGCGTGTGTAGATCCTTGACAACACAGAGGAAGTCGGAGTCAAGATGGCATAACTTTGGCGATCATCACAAAGTTGTCCAACCGAAAAAATGTTTTGAGAGACTGACTTTAGGAACCAACATAACATCATTGAGATGAAGAACATTGCCAAAACAGAACGAGATGATAAAGAGATCGTACCAATGTCTGAGATAGAGAGTGGGGTGTGGTCACCGGTGAAGACGACACTTTTGCCTTGGTACGGCGAGGATGAGACAAATGCTGCCGGATTGCTCGTCATATGATGGGTAGCCCCAGTGTAAATGTAAAAAAGCCATAGAAAATGACGCTTGGAAGATGAATGCATAAGACCCACGTGATGAGTTGTTTGATGCGGAGCAAAACTCGAGTTGTAACGCTGTGGACATACGATAGCCATGTGTCCAGAGAGAAGAAATAGTGCTACATACCCAAGTCAATCGTAGAGGAGAACCCAAGAGACTCCCATAGGATTGCTTCTGCTGCTGATAAGAAGACCGGTGCTTTAGGTTATGAAACTAAGGCCACTTACTTGATTATTATTTTGAATAGACTTACCATAGATCTGTGAACAGTTTCTGGGCACTGCACTTGAACCACTGATGCACGAACTGGTACTGTTGTTGTTAGCCACACAGTTACAGTTGCTGTGAGAGTAGCGTGGCAGGGAGCACACTTGACAGGAGATAGACACAGGCGGTAGAGAGAGAAAGAGGCAAGACAGATGAGAGGCAAAAGAAAGAATTAGGACTCAAAAATGAATAGGTAATTTGATATGATCAGATCACTTTTGATCTTGTTACCAAAGCATCTTCAAAGTCTAACCCCCATGGCAAGGGCTATAGCAGCAGGGCAAGAAGCACATAAGCCAGGAGCCCTGAGATGTACATGGAGGATCTGTAACTGCTGGGACAGGGTTACTAGTAAACTTGTTCTAGTTCGATGTGAAGGGAAGACTTTCTGCGTAGTAGAGTTTGAACCTTATCAAAATAGATGGCTTCTCCCGCTGCTCCTGTTTATGCCGCCACCCATGCCTATGCTTCTTTGGGTTCCCCAACATGAGGGGATGCTGCTACCCGTGAAAAAGCGCTCCGTAAAAAAAAGGGCATGGGGCGTAAGCCCTACCGCATTCCGACCCCGGGGCCGGAAATGGGTCCTTTCTCTGGCACTCGAAAGCTGAGAAACGTGGGGTGACTCGTCGCCGTCCCGCGAACTCGACTACTTTGGGAAGGATACAGTCAGCGGCCCCCGCGCTCCCCGGTAACAGGGCTATGAGCAAGTCATCGGCATAACGGGCATATCGCATAGTTGGAGCAGTCGTTCGAAGAAAAAAGATTCTGTCATCCAAATTGTGGAGATATATATTCATCAGTACCGGGGATAGAGGACGAATCCCTTTCCCCAGGGACCTATAGTTATTCCCGTCTCGATCATCAATAGAAGCCGAGTGAAAGCATCCTTGCCAGTTTATCACCCGCCCATCCAGGGACTCGGCAGAAAACAGAAAAGAAGGTTGCTGCCCATGCCGAAAGAACTCCCGGTGCATCGAACAGAAAAGACCCTGTTCTTGCTTCGCCCAACTATTGTTTAGAAACTGGAATAGAGTGTTTAGCATCCTTTTCCTCTAGTATTGGCGCTGTCCATGCGC